GATTATTCAAAAGATATACATAAAAATATTTTTATGTATGATTCAGACGAATAGTCCGAGAATCACTACACAATTTTTTGAATTCTCAAAAAAAAAATTTGAGAAATTGATTTTCAACAATGAACATGAAATAAATCCCGAAAAAGTTAATAAAACAAGTGCTATTCACATTATTTTGACTCTCAAAAAACGGTTTTTTGATGTTACTACTACTACAAAGAATTCAAAAAATTTGAGCAACTTATCCTACTTTTCACAAGCGTATGTATTTTACCAAATATATAAAACTAAAAATTTTAGCTTATATATAGAGCTTCTTCAATATAAGGAAACATCCCTTTTTCTTAAGAAAAAAATAAAGGATTATTTCGAAACCGAAGGAATACTTCATTTTGAATTAGGACATAAAAATCTTTTTAATTCCACAATTGTTGACCATAAAAATTCTTTAAGTAAGTATTATCAATATGAATTATCACAGATTCAATGGTATCGATTAGTACCCCACAAATGGCGAAACAAAGTGAATCAAAGATCTATTATCGCCGAAAAGAAAGATTTTCCTAAAAGTCAGTCAGATGAAAAAAACCAATTAATTTTTTCCAAAAAATTAATTAATTTTGAATTGAAGTCATTCTCCAATGAAAAATATACTATTAACTTTCAAAAATACCAAAAATACTCTAAATATTCACTTTTCTCATATCAATCCATTAATTCTGACGATAGAAAGGATTCTCTATCACCATTATGGATAAATAATCCGCACGAAAGGTGTTCTAATTCAAATATATACAACATAAAGAAAAGTACCTTAGTTGATATGTCAGAGCGGATTATCCCTATAAATAATTATATATATAATTATTGCGGACGGAACAAAAATAGGAATCTGACTAAATTTACAGATGAAAAATATTTGGATTGGAAAATTCTCTATTTTTGCTTTCGAAAAAAGGGGAATATTCATTCCTGGATCGCTCTCGATACCAATATCAACTTTAATAATACAAATACTCAAAATCAAGTGAATAATTATTCAATAGTTGAGAAAATGGATAAAAAAGACCTTGTTTATCTTCAAATTGATAAAGATCAGAAAATCAAGATTTCAAAAAAAAAAAAAAACCTTTTGGATTGGATGGGAATGAATGAAGAACTACTAAGTCGTTCGATTTCAAATCGAAAACTTTGGTTTTTTGTCGAATTTGTGCTTCTTTATAACACATATAAAATGAACCCCTGGATGATCCCAGTCAAAGAACTTCTTTTCAATTTCAATGAAACTGTTAGTGAAAATAAAAACATCACTAAAAATCAAAAACAGAATCCTTTAAATTTATCCAAATTATCCAGTGTTCAATCTAGTAAATTTGAAAAGAAGAATCAAAACAAAAAAGAATCCCAAAATAAAAATAATGTTGAATTACATATAGAAAATACAGAAACTCTTGAATCAATTTTCTCAACTCAAGAAAAAGATATTGAAGAAGATTCTGCAGCTGCAGGCTCAGATAGGAAAAAACGTCGAAAGAGAGAGCAATATAAGAATAAGAGCAACACGGAAGTAGAACTTGATTTTTTTTTTAAAAAGTCTTTACGTTTTCAATTGAGATGGAATAATTTTTTAAATCAAAAACTAACAAATAATATTAAAGTATATTGTCTCCTGCTTAGATTGGTAAATCCAAAAGAGATTGCTATATCCTCTATACAAAGGAGAGAAATAAGTCTAGATATTCTACTGATTCAAAAAGATTTAACTATTAGAGAATTGATGAAAAAAAGAATATTAATTATTGAACCTGTGCGCTTGTCTATAAAAACCGACAGTCAATTTTTGATGTATCAAACTCTAAATGTTTCATTGATTCATAAGAGTAAGCACCAACTTAATCAAAGTTACCGAGAAAAACCCTATATTGATATTGATCGAAACAATTACAACAATTACATTGTAAGACAGCCAAATCAAAGACGAACTGAAAATAGAGATTATGATTTCGTTATTCCTGAACAAATTTTTTCCACTAAATCCCGTAGGGAATTAAGAATTCTAATTTGTTTCAATTCTAGGAATAGAAATCTTATTTCGAACAATTCAGTATTTTGCAATAACGTAAAAAACTATGATCAAGTTTTGGATAACCGTCACAATTTTTATAGGGAGAAAATTGAACTAATTCAATTAAAATCCTTTATTTGGCCTACTTACCGATTAGAGGATTTATCTTGTATGAATCGATATTGGTTTGATACCAATAATGGAAGCCATTTTAGTCTGTTAAGGATATATATGTATCCCTCGTTGAAAATTCGTGAATGATGCATTTCGTATCTCATATCGATCTTCCAAGTCTGTATTTATTATATGAAATGGGGGGTTATACACATTCATTGTCTTCCATTGCCATTCCAATCCGAAAAATCAATACTAATTCAATGCATGTATCCATATCCATTAGATGAATAATTAAATATTCGATTAGATCAAATAGGAATAAGTCAAAAAGATGTTCTCTTTTACTGTGTAAATATCTAGTAAATACCTATTTTTTTTTTTGACTTATACTTACTTAATGAAAATGAGAAAATGAATAGGATTATTTTTACTGATCGTAAAATGTCGTAAAATGGATTTTTTACTTTCAAAAAGGAAAAAAGAGTCGATTTTATCTTATGGTAAAAAAAAAAGTTATTTCAGTTATTTCAGAAGACGAAAATCGGGGATCTATTGAATTTCAAGTCTTTCATTTTACCAATAAAATAAGAAGGCTTACTTCACATTTGGAATTTCACAGAAAAGACTATTTATCGCAGCGGGGTCTACGGAAAATCTTAGGAAAACGACAACGGCTGTTGTCTTATTTGTCAAATAAAAAACCAGTTTCTTATAAAGAATTACTGAATCAACTAGATATTCGGGAATTAAAAACGCGTTAATTTTTTCATTTAAAAAACAATGAAAATTGGTTATTTTATTAACTTTTTTTTTATCTAGAATTTAGACAAACTTCTTTTCGTTTTAAACGGTTCATAAAAGAATGAATCGAGGAATAAAGTATGAATGTAACAACTAAAAGAAAAGAGCATATGATAGTCAATATGGGCCCTCATCACCCATCAATGCATGGCGTTCTTCGTCTTATTCTTACTCTAGATGGCGAAGATGTTATTGATTGTGAGCCAATATTGGGTTATCTGCACAGAGGGATGGAAAAAATTGCCGAAAACCGAACAGTTATACAATATTTGCCTTATGTAACACGTTGGGATTATTTAGCTACTATGTTTACAGAAGCAATAACCGTAAATGGACCAGAGCAGATGGTGAATATTCAAGTACCTAAAAGAGCCAGCTATATCAGAGTGATCATGTTAGAATTGAGTCGTATAGCTTCTCATCTGTTATGGCTTGGCCCCTTTATGGCAGATATTGGTGCACAAACTCCCTTTTTCTATATTTTCAGAGAAAGAGAATTAGTATATGATCTATTTGAAGCTGCCACCGGTATGAGAATGATGCACAATTATTTTCGTATCGGAGGAGTAGGGGCCGATCTCCCTTATGGATGGATAGAAAAATGTTTGGATTTCTGTGATTATTTTATAACCGCTGTTTCTGAATACCAAAAACTTATTACGAGAAATCCCATTTTTTTAGAACGAGTTGAGGGTGTAGGTATTATTGGTGCAGAAGAAGCAATAAATTGGGGTTTATCCGGCCCGATGTTACGAGCTTGTGGAATTCAATGGGATCTTCGTAAAGTCGATCAGTATGAATGTTATGACGAATTTGAGTGGGAAATCAATTGGCAAAAAGAAGGAGATTCATTAGCGCGTTATTTAGTACGAATCAGTGAAATGAAGGAATCTATAAAAATTGTTCAACAGGCCCTCGAAGGAATTCCAGGCGGTCCTTATGAGAATTTCGAAATACGTTGCTTTGATAGAGAACGGGATCCAGAATGGAATGATTTTGACTATCGTTTCATTAGTAAAAAAATCTCTCCTACTTTTGAATTACCGAAGCAAGAGCTTTATGCAAGAGTTGAAGCCCCAAAAGGGGAATTGGGAATTTATTTAATAGGGGATCGGAGTGGTTTTCCTTGGAGATGGAAAATTCGTCCCCCTGGTTTTATCAATTTGCAAATTCTTCCTCAGTTAGTTAAAAGAATGAAATTGGCGGATATTATGACAATACTAGGTAGTATAGATATCATTATGGGAGAAGTTGATCGTTGAAATGATAATTGATACAAGAGAAGTACAAGATATCCACTCTTTTTCTAGATTAGAATCTTGCAAAGAGATCTATGGGATCATAGGGATCCTTTTACCTATTTTCGTTCTTGTATTGGGAATCACAATAGGTGTACTCGTAATTGTGTGGTTAGAAAGAGAAATATCCGCCGGAATACAACAACGTATTGGACCGGAATATGCCGGTCCGTTTGGAATTCTTCAAGCGTTAGCAGATGGAACAAAACTTATTTTCAAAGAAAACCTTCTTCCATCTAGAGGCGACGGTCGTTTATTCATTATCGGACCATCTATCATAGTTATATCTGTTTTCATAAGTTATTCAGTAATTCCTTTTAGCTATAACCTTGTTTTATCCGATCTCAATATCGGTGTTTTTTTATGGATTGCCTTTTCAAGTATTGTTCCGATTGGACTTCTTATGTCAGGATATGGATCAAACAACAAATATTCCTTTTTAGGTGGTCTCCGAGCCGCCGCTCAATCGATTAGTTATGAAATACCGTTGACTCTTTGTGTGTTATCAATATCTCTACGTGCGAGTCGTTCTAACCTTTTCTTTAATTCTTTTTTGTAAGTAAAGAAGTTGAATAGGTATCTTCACTTTTTTAGTCATCATTCAGGTTAAATTAACTAAATCAGATAGTTATATGAGTGAAAAAAAAAAACAGCTTCTAAATTAGCTGTAAAAAGATTGAGTCTCATCTCCTAAGTACAAGAACGAAAAATCAAATAAATTCAATATAAGCAAAACTTTTTTTTAGCCCATGATTGGTTGATTAGTGATTAGTCATCCTGGCTTGAAGCGGGCTCAAACGATCAACCGTATATAGTTTTCACTATTCTTTATATAGTTTTCACTATTCTTTATATGTATTAATAGAACGGAGAGTTCGACAAAAATGAGTGGATGGTTAGGAACACAAAAATATATAACGGATTAGTAATAGAAATTTTTATGTCACTTTTCAAAATGAAAATCTGAATCTTTGGATAACATAAAAAAAACAATAAGTGGGGCTTTCAATTTGTAGAAATAATCAAGCAGTACTCCTCACGATTGCAATCCAGAGTATGCTCCTCCTCACAGATTAAAAAATGACTATCCAAAACGAAATAATCCTTTCGTGTTTTGAACTCCCTCTTTGGAAAGAAGAGAATAGGAACGAAAATTAATAGAGATCACGAAATAGCCTTCATTAGTAAGACAGTCAGCTAATTTCTTATTTTTTTCATAATAATCAAAAAAAGATGGCTATTGATATTGAGTATTTTATTAAAAAGTTATTACTCCACAAATCAAAATTCAAATTATTAAAGGACGAGATTAATTCATAAGTGCTTTTTGAGTTATTATATTTATATCATTCTGGCAGACTGAATTCCATCGGTCTAATTTGGGACCTTCTGGGAGGTGTTGGGTCTATCTATATTTTGACCCAAAATCAAATCGATCACGATAAAAAATATCAACCTGGTCCTTAGATTTCTTGATGGCCGTCGAGGAGCCGTATGAGGTGAAAATCTCATGTACGGTTCTGGACTAGCGATGGGAACAGTGATGTTATCACCGACTATTATTATCTAATAGTTCAAGTACAGTTGATATAGTTGAGGCGCAATCGAAATATGGGTTTTTAGGATGGAATTTGTGGCGTCAACCTATAGGGTTTATCATTTTTATAATTTCTTCCCTAGCAGAATGTGAGAGATTGCCTTTTGATTTACCCGAAGCAGAGGAAGAATTAGTAGCAGGTTATCAAACCGAATATTCGGGTATCAAATTTGGATTATTTTATGTTGCTTCCTATCTCAATCTATTAGTCTCGTCGTTATTTGTAACAATTCTGTACTTGGGTGGTTGGAATATCTGTATTCCGTCCATATTTTTTTATGATCGAGTTGAAATAAATAAAGTAGGTAGGGTCTTTATAATAACAATTGGTATTTTTTTTACTTTAGCAAAAACTTATTTGTTCCTGTTCATTTCTATCACAACAAGATGGACTTTACCGAGATTAAGAATGGACCAACTATTAAATCTTGGGTGGAAATTTCTTTTACCCATTTCTCTCGGTAATTTATTATTAACAACCTCTTCCCAACTCCTTTCACTCTAAACGAAAAAAGAATATGATATTCGAACTTCTCATCAAACAAGAGAAAGAAACAAACATAAGATTATTCATATATCTTTACAATATGTTCCCGATGGTAACTGGGTTCATGAATTATGGCCAACAAGCAATCCGGGCGGCAAGGTACATTGGTCAAGGATTCATCATTACCTTATCCCATGCAAATCGTTTACCTGTAACTATTCAATATCCTTATGAAAAATTCATTACCTCAGAGCGTTTCCGCGGACGAATCCATTTTGAATTTGATAAATGCATAGCTTGTGAAGTATGTGTTCGTGTATGTCCTATCGATCTGCCTATTGTTGATTGGAAATTGGAAACCGGTATGCGAAAAAAACGCTTGCTTAATTACAGTATTGATTTTGGAATTTGTATATTTTGTGGAAATTGCGTTGAGTATTGTCCAACAAATTGTTTATCAATGACTGAAGAATATGAGCTTTCTTCTTATGATCGTCACGAATTGAATTATAATCAAATCGCATTAGGTCGGTTACCGATGTCAGTAATTAACAATTATACAATTCGAACAATTTTGAATTATCCTCAAATAAAAAATGCATTTGAATGATTAAAGAGTAATTATTAATTACTAATTAGTAATATAGTCAGGTTAACTTTTATTTAATTGAACGGAATCGTTAATTATTAATTACTAATTAGTAATATAGTCAGGTTAACTTTTATTTAATTGAACGGAATCGTTCCTTATTTTTTTTTGCTCAATAGAACTAGAAATTGCAATTAATTGTTGCTTAGTTAGTGAGAAGTGCGAATCAAATTGGATTTGAAATCCAAATTGAATAATCTCTAAATTTATTTAGAAATGGTTTCCGGCTCATTTTGCTACTTGGTTTGGCGTAAGGGGGAACAAGATATTGGTTATAGTAATTGGACCGAGACGTAATTCAAATCCATTAGAAACCCGATTCCATTCTAATTGAATTCAATTAGGAGCATATCATAAAAAAAAAAAAAAAAAGAAAAAATTGCCTGGTCAGGTCAATAAAATCATGAACAACATTTCAATTTTTTTATCTTGTATATAGAATGGATTTGCCTGGACCAATACATGATTTTTTTTTAGTTTTTCTGGGATCAGGTCTTCTATTAGGAGGTATAGGAGTGGTATTACTTACGAATCCAATTTATTCTGCTTTTGCATTGGGATTGGTTCTTGTTTGCATATCTTTATTTTATATTTTATCAAACTCTCATTTTGTAGCGGCTGCCCAGCTCCTTATTTACGTCGGAGCGATAAACGTTTTAATTTTATTTGCTGTGATGTTCATGAATGGTTCAGAATATTATAAAGATTTCGATCTTTGGACTGTTGGGAATGGGATTACTTTGTTGGTTTGTACAAGTATTTTCATCTCCCTAATGACCACGATTCTCGATACGTCTTGGTACGGAATTATTTGGACGACAAAATCAAACCAGATTATAGAACAAGATTTGATAGGGAATAGTCAACAAATTGGAATTCATTTATCAACGGATTTTTTTCTTCCATTTGAACTCATTTCAATAATTCTTTTAGTTGCTTTGATAGGTGCAATTGCTGTTGCCCGTCAATGAAAAATCTTTCTAACTATGAAGAACAATCAAAATTGAAATTTTCTCGTTCTTATCAAATGCATTTAGCTTTCATTTTTGAATTCTATTTCAATATCGATATTTTTATTTTATTTTTACAAATATATATATATAGATTTTTTTCTACTTGTTCTATTATAGTCAAGTGAAAGCCTTGGTTTATTGTTCATGGCGAAATCACTCAAAATTGATAAGGAGCTGATCAATGATACTCGAACATACACTTGTTTTGAGTGCCTATTTATTTTCTATTGGTATCTATGGATTGATCACGAGTCGAAATATGGTTAGGGCTCTTATGTGTCTGGAACTTATCCTGAATGCCGTTAATATCAATTTCGTAACATTTGCGGATTTGTTTGATAGTCGACAATTACAAGGGGATATTTTCTCTATTTTTGTTATAGCTATTGCCGCAGGCGAAGCAGCTATTGGGTTAGCTATTGTTTCATCAATTTATCGTAATAGAAAATCAACTCGTATCAATCAATCTAATTTTTTGAATAAATAAGTACTACTTAATTTATTCAAAAAATTATAAATTCCTAAATTTTGAAATACTCGATGTAAAACTGGAATCAAAGTATCTTAGACAACCCAGGAGTCGCGATCCATAATTCGATTGATTTTTTTTTTTTTTTTTAATAAAATCATGATAAAATTATTGATTCATCTAGTATATAAATATATGATTTATATATAAGTTTACTAGATCGAAGATTTATGATATTCAAAAACTGAGAGATCAAATGTCACATTCAGTAAAGATTTATGATACATGTATAGGATGTACTCAATGTGTCCGAGCCTGCCCAACCGATGTATTAGAAATGATCCCTTGGGATGGATGTAAGGCTAAGCAAATTGCTTCGGCTCCACGAACGGAGGATTGTGTTGGTTGTAAGAGATGTGAATCCGCTTGTCCAACGGATTTTTTGAGCGTGAGGGTTTATTTATGGCATGAAACAACTCGAAGCATGGGTCTAGCTTATTAATATAATAAGTTCCAGACAAAACTACTTTAACTTTAAACAAACTCAAACTGAATTTTCAATTTTTTTCAATACAATTGATTTTTTTTTACCGACACAAAACCCGTTCTCGAAAAAGAACGGGTTTTGGGGTCTAATTCTATCTTGTCTTTACCACGAATGATTTTCCTTGGTTAACAATAATTGTAGTTTTACCAATCTTGGCGGGTTCTTTAATTTTCTTTCTACCTCATCGAGGAAATAAGCTAATAAGGTGGTATACTATATTCATTTCTATTTTTGAACTCCTTTTAACAACCTATATATTCTGTTATCATTTCCAATTGACCGATCCATTAAATCAACTAGCAGAGGATTATCAATGGATTAATTTTTTTGATTTTGACTGGAGATTGGGAATAGATGGGCTTTCTATAGGAACCATTTTACTGACGGGATTTATAACCACTTTAGCTACTTTAGCAGCTTGGCCGGTTACTCGGGATTCTCGATTGTTCCATTTCCTGATGTTAGCAATGTACAGTGGTCAAATAGGATCATTTTCTTCTCACGATCTTTTACTTTTTTTTCTCATGTGGGAGTTCGAATTAATTCCAGTTTATTTACTTCTATTGATATGGGGGGGACGGAAACGTCTGTATTCAGCTACAAAATTCATTTTATACACTGCGGGGGGGTCTATTTTTCTATTAATAGGTGTTTTTGGGATTGGCTTATATGGTTCGAATGAACCAACATTAAATTTTGAAATATTAGCTAACCGATCGTATCCTGTCGCACTAGAACTACTATTTTATACTGGATTTTTAATTGCTTTTGCAGTTAAATTACCGATCATACCCTTACATACATGGTTACCAGATACTCATGGGGAGGCACATTACAGTACTTGTATGCTTCTAGCTGGAATTTTATTAAAAATGGGAGCATATGGTTTGATTCGGATCAATATGCAATTATTCCCTCATGCTCATTCTCTATTTTCTCCCTGGTTGATTATAGTAGGTGCAATACAAATAATCTATGCAGCTTCAACATCTCCTGGTCAACGTAATTTAAAAAAAAGAATAGCCTATTCCTCCGTATCTCATATGGGGTTCATAATTCTCGGAATTGGAGAGATAACCGATACGGGGCTCAATGGAGCCCTTTTACAAATGATTTCTCACGGATTTATTGGTGCTTCGCTTTTTTTCTTGGCAGGAATGACGTATGATAGAATACGTCTTGTTTATCTCGACAACATGGGGGGAATGGCGATTTTCCTTCCAAAAATATTCACACTGTTCAGTATCTTATCAATGGCTTCTCTTGCATTACCCGGCATGAGTGGTTTTGTTGCCGAATTGATAGTCTTTTTTGGAATAATTACCAGCCAACAATATTTTTTAATTCCCAAAATACTAATTACTTTTCTAATGGCAATTGGAATGATATTAACTCCTATTTATTTATTATCGATGTTACGTCAAATGTTCTACGGATATAAGATTTTGAATTCGCAAAACTCTTATTTTTGTGATTCTGGGCCGAGAGAATTATTTATTTTAATCTCGATTCTTCTACCAATAATAGGTATTGGTATTTATCCGGATTTCATCCTCTCACTCTCAGTTGAGAAGGTAGAAGCTATTATATCTACATATTTTTATCGATAGTTTTCATGAATAAAATACGAAAGAATTAAGGATGAAATCCTACTCTTTCTTTTTCGTTTTGCAATTTGAAAATGAAAACTATAAATTAACTAAACTAAAGTCAAAATGAATTCAAATTGGGACTAGATGGATTTCTTGTTGTGAGAACCTTTTGAATCAATTAGTGTAGTGATTCAAATGGTTCTCGACATCTTCCCTGAAGTATGGTTTTTTTTTTTCTTATATTCGTTAACTTAATATTTACTAATTTAGTATTTCAGTGGTTTTATTAGAATTTTTTTTGAAGATCTTTTCTGTTTCTGTTTGTATTGTAGGAATCTTTTTCAATTTCATTTCATGTTAATGAAAATTAAAGGTACCATAACTATGTAACCCTATTCCTAATAAGTTGACCCCAAAATAGCATATCCAAATTATAAGAAAGCCCATAGAAGCCACAATCGCGCAATTTATACTTTTGACCTTTTTTGTATTTGTTCGAGTATGTAAATAAATTGCAAATAGGGTCCAAGTAATAAATGACCAAGTTTCTTTTGGGTCCCAATTCCAATATGATCCCCATGCCTCATTAGCCCATACTGATCCTGAAAGAATACCGATGTTTAAAAAGATAAACCCTAGACTAATAATACGATAACTCCACTGATCTAATTGTTGAATTAATTGAGCTCTGTAATAATTTCTCGCCAAACAAGAGAAGTTGTTTATTAAAACATTCCGCTTTTCATCCAGATATTGGATCTTGTTAAATGAAAATGACTCGTTTACGAAATTTTCCAAAATCTTTTGAAATGAAATGACTAAAAGAGCTACTGATAATAATGATCCGCATAAAAGAGCTGCATAGCCTAATATCATCATACTTACGTGCATCATTAACCACTGGGATTGAAGAGCGGGGACTAATATTTCCGATTGATGTATTTCGGTTAAAATACCTGAAGTGGTAAAGCCTTGTATCAAAATTGTACAAGGTGAAGTTATTGCACTTAAATAATTGATATATTTTTTAAAATATGGAACGATAGAAATAAGGGAGAAACCCCATGAAAGAAAAATGAGTGATTCATATAAATCACTTAAGGGGAAATGTCCTGAATAAATCCAACGAGTGATTAATAATCCCGTTATACAGAAAAAAGTCGCTATAATGCCTTTTTCTGACGAATAATATAGTCCTACGATTTCATCAAATGAAAAAATTATCAATAAAATTGTAATTACAATTGAAACGATCGAAAATGATATATGAGTTAATATATGTTCTAAAGTGGAAAATAGCATAAAAATTCTCAAATAAAAAAGTATAGAAAATGATACGGAATCCAATCTGGAATTATATTACTGGAATTATATTTATTATATTATTTATTATATAATATATATATATAACTTATTGTCTTTCTTTTCGAAAGACAGCCTGCCGCCACTCGGACTCGAACCGAGATGCTCTAGCACTGCTTCCTAAGAGCAGCGTGTCTACCGATTTCACCATAGCGGCGTACTCGAAATAATAATAAGCTCTTTTTATTTAATTGTCGAGATTGAAATTCACTAATTCAATTACTGACAAAGAATTCCTTTCATTTTACTGTTTTACTCCATATTGAAACATTCCCAAAATATTCCCAGAATTCAATTCTTATTGAGTAATTCAATTAAGTAATTCAATTATTAAAATGGTTATTCGACTTTTAAGTAGCTTGATGGGGAAAATAAGAATCCCCATCGTGAAAGACTACAAAAAAAAAGTATCATTCAATTATTATTTACTATAAGTTTGATTATTGGGTTGTTGCACAAAAAAACTTTTTGAATTATCCGTAGAAATAGATTTCGCTAATGAAAAAGCCTTCAACGCTGTAAAATAGGCCTTTATTTTCCAAATATTCTTACGAATATGTTTTTTTGATATAGAAGTACGTTTTTTTGGAACTGCCATGAAAAAATCAATTTGAAAACAATTCTGTTTTTTATCTAGTTGAATGTGAAAGACATTTATTGTTCAAAGTTCAAACAATTTAATTTATTTTTCAATTTTTTGTTTAATCTTGATTCCATTCAATCCAACTAAATATCTGACACGAAACAAAAGAGAAATAACGAAGTTTTTATATATCTATGTTTCTTTTTGTTGTTTTCTATTTCTATCCGTATCAAAATAAAAATAGAATCAAAGGTAAAAAAATAAATCCTTGCTCAGTTATTTTGCTCCATGGTAGGTATCGAAAGAAAAATGTCGTATAGTCAACGCTTTCGACAATTCTAAAAAAGTCCATGTGTTTTATATTATTTATTGTTTTATATTTTTTATATTAATTTAATGTTAATGGAAAAAACAGGAATGTATAAAACACTCGGTGTATATTTGTTGTATGGAATTCTGAATCTTTCGTCTACGGATAGAATAAATTATCGTAATATCTAATGATAATTGAATTGTTTTATATCTTTAGAATTGTTTTATATCTTTAGAAAGTAGAAAGATCCTTGTTATAACTTAGCTAATTTATTTCGATTAATTTACATAAGTTATTATAGATAACTATAACTAGTTAGTTATTTAGAGTAATAATAGTTTATTATTTTTTTGATTAGTCATAAAATTCGAGTAAATTATATAAAATATAAAAAAAAAAAGTCAATTTTTAAAAATATAAAATGCATAAAAGATATATATAAAATAGAAATATATATATTTATATAGATATATATATTTCTATAGAGATTAATATAAAGAAAAAAAGAGTATTAATCTGTTAATTTTTTAGTTTTATTTCATTTTCGATTGCACTATTAGCTTGATCCTATTTATTCTAACTTCCTTCTTCCTCTGAATATTCGAAGGAGTTGAGAAACAATAATTCAGAATAAAAGAAGAATAAAAAAAAAAAAGACAAAAGGTTTTTTATGGACTATACATATCCCTATTCATGGATTATACCTCTCATTCCACTTCCCATTCCTATGTTAATAGGAGTTGGACTTATCGTTTTTCCAATGGCAACAAAAAATCTTCGACGCATGTGGTCCTTTCCTAGTATCTTTCTACTAAATGTAGTTATGCTCCTTTCGGTCTATCTATCTATTCAGCAAATAAATCAAAATTCTCTCTATCAATATGTATGGTCTTGGACCATTACTAATGATTTTTCGTTAGACTTCGGTTACTTAATAGATTCGCTTGCTTCGATTATGGTAATATTAATTAGTACGGTTGGAATTCTGGTTCTTTTTTATAGTGACAATTATATGTATCATGATCAGGGCTATTTGAGATTTTTTTCGTATCTGAGTTTTTTCACTACGTCTATGTTGGGATTAGTTACTAGTGTGAATTTGATACAAATTTATATTTTTTGGGAATTAGTTGGAATGTGTTCTTATCTATTAATAGGTTTTTGGTTCACACGACCTATTGCGTCGAATGCTTGTCAAAAAGCCTTTGTAACGAATCGTATAGGCGATTTTGGTTTATTATTAGGGATTTTGGGACTTTATGCTATAACGGGTAGTTTCGAATTTCGAGATTTATTTGAAATATTAAATAAATTAGTTTATAATAATGAGGTCAATTTTTTATTTCTTACGTTGTGTGCCTTGTTTTTATTTACAGGTGCAGTTGCCAAGTCTTCTCAATTCCCCCTTCATGTATGGTTACCTGATGCCATGGAAGGCCCTACTCCTATTTCGGCGCTTATACATGCCGCTACTATGGTCGCAGCAGGTATTTTTCTTGTAGCTCGCCTCCTTCCTCTTTTTATAATTATACCTCATATAATGAATTTTATTTCTTTGATAGGTATAATAACATTATTATTCGGGGCTACTTTATCTCTTGCTCAAAAAGATATTAAAAGGAGTTTGGCTTATTCTACGATGTCTCAACTGGGTTATATGATGTTAGCTTTAGGAATGGGATCGTATCGGGCGGCTTTATTTCATTTGATTACTCATGCTTATTCGAAAGCATTATTGTTTTTAGGATCCGGATCTATTATTCATTCAATGGAAGCTATTGTTGGATATTCTCCCGAGAAAAGTCAGAATATGGTTCTTATGGGCGGGTTGAAAAAGCATGTACCAATTACAAAAACTGCTTTTTTAATAGGTACGCTTTCTCTTTGTGGTATTCCACCGCTCGCTTGTTTTTGGTCCAAAGACGAAATTCTTAATGATAGTTGGTTGTATTCGCCGGTTTTTGCAATTATAGCTTATTTCACAGCCGGATTAACCGCATTTTATATGTTTCGAATCTATTTACTGACTTTTGAGGGGCATTTAAACGTTCATTTTAAGAATTATAGTGGTCAAAAAAGCGGTTCCTGCTATTCAATATCCCCATGG